ATGGTTTTTTTATTTTATATATAAATTTAAAGTTTTTCTTTTAAAATTAAATTTGTGCATTTTTCTTTTGTCAAATAAAATTTGTTTATTCTTTTTCTTTATTTTTTATTTGTTCTATGTTTAATTAATATAAATTATTTATTTTAATATATTACATTTAATTTAATATATCATTATAAGTTATATTTAATTAACATTAAGTGATTATTTGAAGTTATATTTTCAATGAGGATTTTAGCTACTTATGTTTTTTAGGCAAAAGAAATGATTATATAATAAAATATTTAACATAATGTAATCAAATATTTTACATTATTATAATAGTATACAACAAATATAACTTAAATATATATTATTATTATAATAGTATTTTAATTATTTATATTAATTGTATTATATTACTATATAATTAAATTAATTGTTTAATGTAATATAATTATATATTATTATAATATTATTGGAACATTTACATATAATAAATTATTTATTTTAATATATTACATTTAATTTAATATATCATTATAAGTTATATTTAATTAACATTAAGTGATTATTTGAAGTTATATTTTCAATGAGGATTTTAGCTACTTATGTTTTTTAGGCAAAAGAAATGATTATATAATAAAATATTTAACATAATGTAATCAAATATTTTACATTATTATAATAGTATACAACAAATATAACTTAAATATATATTATTATTATAATAGTATTTTAATTATTTATATTAATTGTATTATATTACTATATAATTAAATTAATTGTTTAATGTAATATAATTATATATTATTATAATATTATTGGAACATTTACATATAATTTATGATAATGATAATTAGATAATTATGTTAATTAAAATTATTTATATTATTTAATCTTTCTTTATTTAGTAGTGAAAAGAAAGATTAAATAATAAAGAAAGATAATAAAAAACATTTATATGTGTACAAGTACCATATTTATCTTTGTAATATATAATAGAGAAGTTGTTGTTGTACTCCTTGGGGATGAATCTTCTATTTTTTTTGATTTTTTCTTTGTTGTATTTGTTTTGTTTTTCTAAATATATTTGTTGTCTAATATTTTAAGTAATTTTTTTTTACTGTTTGTGTCTCATTTATAATTTTAAAGTTTTATTCTTGCTTAGAAGTTCATTATTTCTTTATATTATATATAAGTTTTGTTAGACTAAATGTTCTTTATTGTAGTGATTAAATTTAATTATCAAGTTAGATAATAAAAAACATTTATATGTGTACAAGTACCATATTTATCTTTGTAATATATAATAGAGAAGTTGTTGTTGTACTCCTTGGGGATGAATCTTCTATTTTTTTTGATTTTTTCTTTGTTGTATTTGTTTTGTTTTTCTAAATATATTTGTTGTCTAATATTTTAAGTAATTTTTTTTTACTGTTTGTGTCTCATTTATAATTTTAAAGTTTTATTCTTGCTTAGAAGTTCATTATTTCTTTATATTATATATAAGTTTTGTTAGACTAAATGTTCTTTATTGTAGTGATTAAATTTAATTATCAAGTTATTTTGGAATTAGTAATTGATTAAGTATTGGCAAATTTCGTGCCAGCAGCCGCGGTTATACGATTAATGCAAGTGAATATTTTTGGTTAATGTAGTTTTTAGTATATATTTGAGTTTTATACAATTTTTATTAGGTGAAATTTTATTTTTTGATATGACTCTTTATTATTAATCTATGAAACTTAAATAATAAACTAGGATTAGATACCCTATTATTTTAAGTGTTAATTTTGGTTTACTTGGGTAATATTAGTTAAGTTCTTTAAACCCAAAGAATTTGGCGGTATTTCATTCCATTCAGAGGAACCTATCTCGTAATTGATAGTACACGATTAACTTTACTTGATTTATTTGTTTGTATATCTCCGTTATCAGAAAATCTTTTTGGAGCTATAATTTTCTAGTTTTTCCATTAAAAATTATTTCAGGTCAAGGTGCAGCTTATAATCAAGTGTATGATGGGTTACAATAAATTTTTTTATTATGGATTTGATTGTGAAAATTTTTAATGAAGGTGGATTTGATAGTAATTTAATTTATTTAATTTAATTGATATTGGCTCTGAAGTGTGTACACATCGCCCGTCGCTCTCATTATTGATGTTAATTAATTTATTTTCAATTAATATGAGATAAGTCGTAACATAGTAGATGTACTGGAAAGTGTATCTAGTAAGTTCAAATCAAGACAAAACTTTATAGTGAAGTATGTCATTTACACTGATTTTTATTCTGTGCAATTCAGGATGTCTTGATTAATTTATTATATTATTTTTATTTTTTGTTATTTATTTTGTTTAATAGAAATAATTTTATTGTTTTTTGTCTTAGTATTTTTTGTGGAATTGATTGTTTTTATAATAGTTTATTAGTAATGTAATTGAATTATTAATTGTTTTTAAATTTGAATAAGTAGATTTTATTTTTTGTACCTTTTGTATCAGGGTTTATCAAAATTTTGATTTTTATTAATTAATCTCAATTTAGGTTGATTTACAAGTAGATTATAGTTATTGTTTTATAAATATTATTAATTTATTTGTGGAAGTGAAATGTTATTCGTTTCCTAATATATTTAGTTTCTTAAGAAAAAATTTAATTTTTTAAAATTAGTGTTTTAATTTAATTTTTTAATTTAGAATATTAATTTATTTATTCTTTAAGGGATAAGCTTTAAAGTTAAATTTCTATAAATTTGTCATTATTTTAAAATATAATAATAGGCTTAAGACCAGCTATTTTATGATTACGTTTTAGTTCATTTTTTTATTTTTGATTTTATAATGTTTTTAGGTTTTTTATTAAGATAATTAATTTAATTTTTAAATTTTTGTAATAATGATGTAATTAGTATATTTATTTTGTTTATAATTTTTTATCTATTAATTTATTATAAGGAACTAGGCAAAATTAATTTCCGCCTGTTTATCAAAAACATGTCTTCTTGATAATATTTTGAAGTCTGACCTGCTCACTGAATAATTTTAAAGAGCCGCGGTATTTTGACCGTGCAAAGGTAGCATAATCATTAGTTTCTTAATTAGAGGCTTGAATGAATGGTTTGACGAGAAATTAACTGTCTCTTAGTAAATTTTAGAATTTAACTTTTGAGTTAAAAGGCTTAAATATTTCTTTAGGACGAGAAGACCCTATAGAGCTTAATATTTATAAATTTTATATATTTTTAGTTTATCTTTTTATAAAGATTTTTTAATATTTGGTTGGGGTGACATGAAGAATAGATAAACTCTTCATTATTAAATCATTGATTTATGTTTATTTGATCCATAATTTATGATCAAAAGATTAAGTTACCTTAGGGATAACAGCGTAATCATTTTTGAGAGTTCATATCGACAAAATGGGTTGCGACCTCGATGTTGGATTAAGATTAGTTTTAGGTGCAGTAGCTTAATAACTAGGTCTGTTCGACCTTTAAATTCTTACATGATCTGAGTTCAGACCGGCGTGAGCCAGGTCGGTTTCTATCCTAAGATATATTATTCATATTAGTACGAAAGGACCATATGATTAAAATAATTTTTATTTATTGGTTAAAATTAATTTTTCACTATTTTGGCAGATTAATGTATTGAATTTAGAATTCATTTATGTAGATTTTTTCTACAAATAGTATTGATAGTGTATGATTTAATTATATTTGTTTTGAATTTTTTTCTTTTAGTTGTTTGTGTTTTAGTTAGAGTGGCTTTTTTGACTTTATTGGAGCGTAAGGTTTTAGGTTATATTCAGATTCGTAAAGGTCCAAATAAGGTTGGATTTTTAGGTATTCCTCAGCCTTTTAGTGATGCTATTAAATTAATTTGTAAGGAGCAGCCTATTCCTTTTATATCTAATTATTTTCTATATTATTTTTCTCCTGTTTTTAATTTAATGATTTCGTTATTTATTTGATCTATTTTTCCTTATATAACATATATATGTTCTTTTTCTTATGGTTTTTTATTTTTTCTTTGTTGTACTAGATTAAGAGTTTATACTTTAATAATTGCTGGTTGATCATCTAATTCAAATTATTCATTATTGGGTTCTTTGCGTTCTGTTGCTCAAACTATTTCTTATGAGGTAAGATTAGCTTTAATTTTACTTTCTTTAGTTTTATTAATTGGTAGATTTAATATATTTGATTTTATGAATTATCAGATTTATTGTTGATTTATTGTTTTTTGTTTTCCTTTGGCTTTGTCTTTTTTTGCTTCTTGCTTAGCAGAAACCAATCGGACTCCTTTTGATTTTGCTGAAGGGGAGTCTGAATTGGTTTCTGGTTTTAATATTGAGTATGGGGCTGGTGGTTTTACTTTAATTTTTTTGGCTGAATATACAAGAATTATTTTTATAAGAATGTTATTTTCATTAGTTTTTTTAGGTGGTGATTTTTATTCTTTTATGTTTTTTATTAAGCTTTCTTTAGTTTCATTTTTCTTTGTTTGGGTTCGTGGTACTTTACCACGGTTTCGTTATGATAAACTTATATATTTGGCTTGAAAGAGTTTTTTGCCTTTATCTCTAAATTTTTTATTTTTCTTTATTGGTTTAAAGGTTATGATTTTTTCATTTATTTAGTTAAATTTTTTGAGAACTTGAAAGTTAATAGAGGAATTAAACTTCTAATCTTATGTTTTCAAAACATATGCTTTTCTTAAGCTAATTAACTTATTTTCTAATTAATGTATCTCAAATTTTTGCAATGTGGATATTAATTAGAAAATATAAAAAGTAAATAATTGTTAGTATTTGTCCTGTCATAATGTATGGTTCTTCTACTGGTCGTTTTCCAATTCATGTTAATAAACATACTACTATTACTATGATTCAAAATATGATTTGGTTAATTGGGTAAAATTGAATTCCTCGGAATTTAGTTTTGTTATAGAATGGTAAAATTATAAGGATTCTTACTGATAAGAATAGTGCAATAACACCTCCTAATTTGTTTGGAATTGATCGTAAAATTGCATAAGCGAAAAGAAAGTATCATTCTGGTTGAATATGGACTGGAGTTACTAATGGATTAGCTGGAATAAAGTTGTCTGGGTCACCTAATATGTATGGGTTAATAAGACATAGTATTACTAGAATTATTGTTATAAGAATAAATGTAATTGTATCCTTGTAGGTGAAGTATGGATGGAATGGGATCTTATCAATATTTCTATTTAATCCAATAGGGTTGTTAGATCCTGTTTGATGAAGAAAAAATAAATGTATTATTACTATTGCTGCAATGATAAATGGTAATACAAAATGGAAGGTATAAAATCGATTAAGTGTTGCGTTATCTACTGCAAACCCTCCCCATACTCATTGGACAATATCTGTTCCAATATAAGGGATTGCAGATAATAGATTTGTAATTACTGTTGCTCCTCAAAATGATATTTGTCCTCATGGTAGAACATATCCTATAAATGCTGTTGCTATAACTAAAAATAGAATTAATGTACCTGTTATTCATGTGTTTATGTATATATAAGATCCATAATAAATTCCTCGTCCTACATGTAAATAAATGCAGATGAAGAATATTGATGCTCCATTGGCATGTAATGTTCGGATAATTCAGCCATTATTTACGTCTCGGCAAATGTGAACTACTCTGCTAAATGCTATTTCAATGTTTGGTGTGTAATGTATAGTTAAAAATAATCCTGTGATAATCTGAATTATTAAACATAGACCTAATAATGACCCTAGATTTCATCAGAATGAAATGTTGGTTGGGGCTGGTAGATCAATTAATGAATTATTAATAATTTTTATTATTGGGTGTTTTAATCGTAAGGGTTTATTCATTAGTTATTTAATTTATTTTACGAATAGGGCCTTGGTTAATATTGGTGATTTTTACTACTGCTAGTAATGCAATAAATAGATAAATTATTATTATAATTGTAATAATAAGTGTGGGATTATTATATAATTTTGTTATTGATATTGTTATTTCTTGAAAGTTTATAACTGATCTTATATTTGTTGTTTCTGTATTTTTAATAATTTCTGTGAATATGATTTTTTCTGTATTAAAGAATATTAATGTTGTAATTAGAATTAATATTATAGTGAATATTATGTTTATTGATTTGATATTAAATATTTCATTTGATGCAATTCTTGTAATGTAGATAAATAATACTATTATTCCTCCTAGAAATGTTAAGAATAGAATATATGATAATCAAAATCTTTCTATCATTAATCCTGTTATAATTCCAATTAATATTGTTTGAATAATAATGATTATTATTATTGATATAGGGTGGTTTAATTTAATAAAGTTAATATTTAATAAGTTTGATGTTCTTATAATTAGTATTTTAATCATCTCAAGGGTTAGTTTATAAAAATGTTGGTTTTGGGGATCAATGATAGAAGGATTTTCTACCCTTGAAGTTTTAAAAGTGGTTTTCTTAATTTTGGTTTACAAGACCAATGTTTTTTTTAAACTACTAAAACTAATGTTTATATTTTCTATTTTTACTTCTTTATTAATTTATATTTCTGGTGTTTATATTTTTTCTTCTAAACGTAAGCATTTATTAATGGTTTTATTAAGATTGGAATATATTGTTCTTTCTCTTTTTATATTGATTATTATTTTTTTAGTTGAGTTTGATTATGATTATTTTTTCCCTATTATTTTTTTGGTCTTTTCTGTTTGTGAAGGTGCTTTGGGTCTTTCTATTTTAGTTTCTATAATTCGGTCTCATGGTAATGATTTTTTTAATTCTTTTTTCTTGTGTTTATGTTAAGGTATTTGTTTATGATTATTTTTTTGATCCCTATATGTTTGTTAGGTAATTGTTGATGATTGGTTCATTCTTTGATATTTTTGTTAAGTTTTATTTTTATGTTTTCTGTTTACTCTTATGCTGATTTAAATATAATTGGTTATTTTTTTGGTATTGATTATTTTTCTTTTATGTTGATTTTATTGAGTTTTTGGATTTGTTCTTTAATAATTACTGCAAGAAGATCAATTTATTTATTTTCTTATCATTCTAATTTTTTTGTTTTTCTTGTTTTGTTATTGTTAGTTACCTTATATTGTTCTTTTTCTAGTTTGAGTTTATTATCTTTTTATATTTTCTTTGAGTCTAGATTGGTTCCTACTTTATTTTTAATTTTGGGTTGAGGTTATCAACCTGAGCGTTTACAGGCTGGTATTTATTTAATTTTTTATACTTTGGTTGCTAGATTACCTTTATTGTTAGTTTTATTTAAGATTAATAGGGTTTTTAATACTCTTTATTTTCCATTATTGTTTGATTGTGGTTCTTTTTATTTTATGTTTTACATTTTTTCTATTTTTGCTTTTTTAGTTAAAATGCCTATATTTTTATTTCATCTATGACTTCCTAAGGCTCATGTTGAGGCTCCTATTTCTGGAAGAATAATTTTAGCTGGAGTATTATTAAAGCTTGGTGGTTATGGTATTTTTCGTATTATAAAGGTTATTTCTTATTTAGGTTTATGTTTTAATTATTTTTGGTTATCCTTAAGTTTATTTGGTGGTGTTATTATTAGATTTGTTTGTTTTCGTCAGGTTGATTTAAAGTCTTTAATTGCTTATTCTTCTGTTGCTCATATAAGAATAGTAATTGGTGGTTTGATAACTATGAATTGATGAGGTTGTATGGGTTCATTATCTTTAATGGTTGGTCATGGTTTATGTTCTTCTGGTTTGTTTTGTTTATCAAATATTATTTATGAGCGTTTGGGTAGACGAAGATTATTAATCAATAAGGGTATGATTAATTTAATACCTGCTATGTCTCTTTGATGATTTCTTCTTAGATCATCAAATATGGCTGCTCCTCCTTCTTTGAATTTAGTTGGTGAATTTAGATTATTAAATAGAATTATTTCTTGATCTCCATTTATATTTTTGATGTTGATTTTTTTATCTTTTTTTAGTGCTGTTTATACATTATATATGTATTCTTATTCTCAACATGGGGTTTATTATTCAGGTATTTATACTTGTTCTTTAGGTTATTTGCGTGAGTATCATCTTTTATTTTTACATTGGTTTCCTCTTAATATTTTATGTTTAAAGGGAGAATATTTTTATTTTTAATGGCTTGAGTATTTTAATTAAAAATGTTGTTTTGTGGAATCAATGATATGAATTTTTCATCTTAAGCCGTGTATTTATTTTCTATTTGTTCATTAAGTTTTTTCTTTTTATTTTTATTTAGAACTTTAATTTTTTTATTGGGGATTTATTATTTAATGTTTGATTATAGAATTTTTATTGAATGGGAACTCTTTAGTTTAAATAGATCAATAGTAGTAATAACCTTCATTTTTGATTGAATGTCTTTAATTTTCATATCTTTTGTTATATATATTTCTTCTCTTGTTATTTATTATAGAAATGATTATATACATAATGAAAAGAATATTAATCGTTTTATTATGATTGTTTTGATGTTTATTTTTTCTATAGTTCTTTTAATTATTAGTCCAAATTTAATTAGTATTTTGTTGGGTTGGGATGGTTTAGGTTTAGTTTCCTATTGTTTGGTTATTTATTATCAAAATGTTAAGTCTTATAATGCTGGTATATTAACTGCTTTATCAAATCGTATTGGTGATGTTTCTATTTTGATTTCAATTGCTTGAATGTTAAATTTTGGTAGATGAAATTATGTTAATTATTATTATTTTATTTCTGATTCTTATGAAATGAAGGTTATTACTATACTAATTGTTCTTGCTGCTATAACTAGGAGAGCTCAGATTCCTTTTTCTTCATGACTTCCTGCTGCTATGGCAGCTCCAACACCTGTTTCTGCTTTGGTTCATTCTTCTACTCTTGTTACTGCTGGTGTTTATTTATTAATTCGTTTTAGACCAATATTATTAACTTATAATTATGGTTGATTTTTGTTGATTATTGGTTGTATAACTATATTTATGGCTGGTTTAGGAGCTAATTTTGAATTTGACTTAAAGAAAATTATTGCTCTTTCTACTTTAAGTCAGTTAGGTTTAATAATGAGAATTTTATCTATAGGTTATTCTGGTCTTGCTTTTTTTCATTTGTTAACTCATGCTTTATTTAAGGCATTATTATTTATGTGTGCGGGATCAATAATTCATAATTTGAAGGATTCTCAGGATATTCGTTTTATGGGTTCAATTGTTAATTTTATACCTTTAACTTCTGTTTGTTTTAATGTTTCTAGATTATCTTTATGTGGTATACCTTTTTTGGCTGGTTTTTATTCAAAGGATTTAATTCTTGAGATTGTTTGTTTAAGTTGGGTTAATTTTTTAATTTTTTTTTTATATTTTATTTCTACTGGTTTAACGGCTTCTTATTCTTTTCGTTTATTTTATTATTCTATAATAGGTGATAATAATTTTTATTCTAGTTATTTTTTTGATGATAAGAGTTATTTTATTTCTTTTGGTATAATTGGTTTATTGTTTGTTGCTGTTTTTGGTGGTAGATTTTTGTCTTGATTAATTTTTCCTATTCCTTATATAATTGTTTTGCCTTGATATTTAAAGTTTTTAACTATATTTGTAGTTATTTTAGGTTCTTATCTTGGTTATTTAATTTCTGATTTTGATTATTTTTATGGTTTATTTTCTTTAAGTTTTTTATCTTTCGTTAGATTTATTGGTTCTATATGATTTATACCTTTTCTTTCAACTAGTTATGTTAGATATTTACCTTTAAAGGTTGGTCATAATTTATCAAAGTCTTTTGATTATGGTTGAGGTGAATTATTAGGTGGTCAGGGTTTATATTCCTTCTTTTTATATATAATTAATTATATTCAATCTCTTTATGATTCTAATTTTAAGGTTTATTTATTAACTTTTATTTTTTGAATATTTATTTTGTTTATATTTTTTTTTATTTATTACCTAAATAGCTTATAATTAAGAGTATGACATTGAAGATGTTAGGGAAATAATTTTATTTTTAGGTATCTATAAATATTCGTATATTATTTTTACAGTGAAAATGTAATGTTTTAATTAAACTATATAGATATAAGAAATGTTAACGGAGTTTAACCGCTATTATAAAAAGTTAGCAGCTTTCATATTAACTTTACATTTCCTTAATTGGAACTTTTGTTCATTTATATTATTAACAGTAATACGCCTCTATTTTGGCTTCAATTAATAAATAAGGGCATATTTAATGCCATAACCCAGGTCGAAACTGGTTGCAATATTTCGCTTCTTATTTAATTAAGGTTGATTGATATTTCAATACTTTTTGGTTGCAAACCAAATGTTATGTTTAACTACAACCCTATTCTGCTCATTTAAGAGCTCCTTGGTTTCATTCATAGTATAATCCTATTAAAAGAATTGAAATGAAGATTATTGTTGAGATGGTTCATATTATAATATTTGATGTTTTGAAAATGATTACAATTGGTAAAATTAATGCAATTTCTACATCAAAAATTAAAAAAATAACTGCGATTAGGAAGAATTGAAGTGAGAAAGGTATTCGTGCCGATCTTTTTGGATCAAATCCACATTCAAATGGTGATCTTTTTTCTCGATCATTAATTGACTTTTTTGATAAAATTGTTGCAATTATTATTACTAATATTGGTAAGATAAATCTAATAGAGATTCTTGTTAATAAAATTATAATTATTTTTCTTGATAATAATCAAGCTTTTTGATTGGAAGTCAAATGTACTATTTATACTAGAAAAATAATTATCTACCTCATCAGTAAATTGATAAATAAAGGAATAATCATACTACATCAACAAAATGTCAATATCATGCTGCTGCTTCAAATCCGAAGTGGTGATTTGGTGAGAATTGATTTATTATATGTCGAATTAGACATGTTAATAAGAATAATGTACCAATAATTACGTGTAAACCATGGAATCCTGTTGCAACAAAGAAAGTTGATCCATATACGGCATCTGCAATAGTAAATGGTGCTTCTCAGTATTCATATATTTGTAATATTGTGAAGTATATTCCTAGAAGGACTGTGAAGAATAGTCCTTGTGTTGCTTGTGAGTGATTAGATTCTATAATTCTATGATGTGCTCATGTTACTGTAACACCTGATGCAAGTAGAATTGCTGTATTAAGTAATGGAATTTGTATTGGGTTGAATGGTTGAATTCCTATTGGTGGTCATATTATTCCTAGATCAATTGTTGGTGCTAGTCTTCTACTAAAGAACGCTCAGAAAAATGATATGAAAAATAATACTTCTGATGCAATAAATAGAATTATTCCTCATCGTAATCCTATTGAAACGAATTTTGTATGTAATCCTTGAAATGTTCCTTCTCGGATTACATCTCGTCATCATTGGAATATTGTTAAAATTGTAATTATTATTCCGATAATTAGAAGGTTAATATTATATATGTGAAATCATTTGGCTAATCCTGATACTATTACTATTGCTCCAATAGCTCCAGTTAATGGTCATGGTCTATAGTCTACTATGTGAAATGGGTGATTAGAGTGAGTTGTTAACATAAGTTTAATAAACTTCTCTTGAATATAATGTTCTTAAAATTGAGAATACATATGCTTGAATTATTGCTACTGCTGATTCTAAAATTAATAGAAGTATTTGTCCAATAATTAAAATATAAATAGTTCTTATTGCTAATGATGGCCCTGTATTTCCTAATAGTGTTAATAATAAATGTCCTGCAATTATGTTTGCTGCTAATCGAACTGCTAGTGTTCCTGGTCGAATAATATTTCTAATAGTTTCAATTAAAACTATAAATGATATTAGTGCAGTTGGTGTACCTTGTGGTACTAGGTGTGTAAATATATGATTAGTATTATTAATTCAACCAAATAATATAAATCTTATTCATATTGGTAATGCAATTGTGAATGTTAATGTTATATGTCTTGTTCTTGTAAAAATATATGGAAATAGTCCTATGAAGTTATTAAATATTATTATAATAAAAATTGAAATGAAAATAAATGTTGATCCATGGAATGATTTTGGTCCTAATAAGGTTTTAAATTCATTATGTAGGGTTAAATTTAATTTATTTCATAAAATATTAATTCGTGATGGTATTAATCAGAACATTGATGGGATTAATATTAATCCTAAAAATGTTCTAGTTCAGTTTAATGATAGATTAAAAATGTTAGTTGATGGGTCAAATGTCGAGAATAAATTTGTTATCATTTTCAATTTATGTTCTTTTTTTTGATTGTCTTTTCGATTCTTTTAATTAAACTAGGTTTATATGAGAAAAAATTTATTTGATTAAATAAAATTATTGTGATTGAAAATAAAATAAATAGTGAAAATCATATTATGGGTGATATTTGAGGGATTTAGTTTATAATTTATTCCTCATCAGAAGTAGACGTTAGTTTACTATATTTTGGTTTAAGAGACCATTACTTACTTTCAGTCATCTGATGTTTTCAAGGTGTACTATTTTTTAGTTATTTTAGATTGACATTCTAATGTTATATTTTAACTAACTCCTTATATTATATTAGATAATCATTTAATAAATAATTTTACAGATGTTCTTTCAATAACAATTGGTATAAATCTATGGTTTGCTCCACAGATTTCAGAACATTGCCCGAAGAATAATCCTGGACGGTTAATTAAGAATGTTCCTTGATTAAGTCGTCCAGGTGTTGCATCAATTTTGATCCCTAGAGCTGGTACAGCTCATGAATGTAGAACATCTGATGCTCTAGTTAATACTCGTACTTCTGTATTTATAGGTAGGATGGTTCGGTTATCTACTTCTAAAAGTCGAAAATCATCAATTTCTAGTTCTTTTTCTGGTGTTATGTAAGTGTCAAATTCAACATTAATGAAGTCTGAATATTCATAACTTCAATATCATTGTCGTCCGATTGTTTTGATTGTAATTAATGCATTAGATGAGTCATCAAGTAAATATAATAGTCGTAGAGATGGTAATGCAATAAAGATTAATGTTACGGCTGGTAATGCTGTTCAGATGGTTTCAATTATATGCCCATGAAGTATATTTCGGTTTGTATAACTTATTATTAATATATATCTTAGTGAGTATCCTACAATTGCTGTGATTAATAATAGAATAATTATAGTATGATCATGAAAGAATGATAATTGTTCTATTAGAGGTGATGCTCCATCTTGTAATGATAAATTTGATCATGTTGCCATTAAATTTTCTAATAAAAGGTCAAACCTTTATTTTTAGAGCTTAAATCTAATGCATTAATCTGCCATATTAGAATTTATTAATTAATGGTAATTCTGAATATCTGTGTTCTGCAGGAGGATTATTTTGTAATCATTCTGTTGATCTTCTTATATTTACTCTAAAGATAACTGTTCGGTTTTTGATTATTCTTTCTCATATAATTAAGATGAATATGATGATTCCTACAATTGAAATGGTTGATCCAATACTAGAAATAACATTTCATGATGTGTATGCATCTGGGTAATCTGAATATCGTCGTGGTATTCCTGCTAGTCCTAAGAAGTGTTGTGGAAAGAAAGTTAGGTTTACTCCAATAAATATAATAGTGAATTGAATTTTTAATCATTTATTGTTTATTGTTAATCCTGTAAATAATGGATATCATTGAATGATTCCACCTATAATTGCAAATACTGCTCCTATTGATAATACATAATGGAAGTGTGCTACAACATAATATGTATCATGTAGTACAATATCTAGGGATGAATTAGCTAGTACTAATCCTGTTAATCCTCCTATTGTAAATAGGAAAATGAATCCTAATGCTCATAGAAGGGGAGGATTAAATTTGAATTTGGTTCCATATAGGGTTGCTAATCATCTGAATACCTTAATTCCTGTTGGTACTGCAATAATTATAGTTGCTGATGTAAAATATGCTCGTGTATCAACGTCTATTCCTACTGTAAATATGTGATGTGCTCATACAATGAATCCTATTAGTCCAATTGAAAGTATTGCATAAATTATTCCTAGTGTTCCAAATGATTCAATTTTACCACTTTCTTGACAAACAATATGTGAGATAATACCAAAACCTGGTAAAATTAAAATATAAACTTCTGGGTGTCCAAAGAATCAAAATAAATGTTGATAAAGAATTGGGTCTCCTCCACCTGCAGGATCAAAGAATGATGTATTTAGGTTTCGGTCTGTTAATAATATTGTAATTGCTCCTGCTAATACAGGTAATGATAATAGTAATAATAAGGCTGTAATTGCTACTGATCATACAAATAATGGTGTTTGATCCATAGTTATACTATCTGATCGTATATTAATTGCTGTTGTAATAAAGTTTACTGCTCCTAGAATTGATGAAATACCTGCTAAGTGTAGTGAAAAAATAGCTAGGTCTACGGATGCTCCACCATGTGCAATGGCTCCTGCAAGTGGAGGATACACTGTTCAACCAGTACCAGCTCCATTATCCACTATAGAGGACGAGATCAGTAAAATTAAGGATGGTGGTAATAATCAAAATCTTATGTTATTTATTCGTGGAAATGCTATATCTGGTGCACCAATTATTAATGGTACAAGTCAATTTCCGAATCCTCCAATTATAATTGGTATAACCATAAAGAAAATTATAACAAATGCGTGGGCTGTAATAATGACATTATAGATTTGATCATCACCAATTATTGATCCTGGTTGTCCTAATTCTGCTCGAATAATTATTCTTATTGATGTTCCTACTATTCCTGCTCATGCTCCAAATATAAAGTATAAGGTTCCAATGTCCTTATGATTTGTTGAGAATAGTCATTTTTGCGGTAGAATGGCTGAATTGTTAGGCGGTAGATTGTAAATCTATTTATGAGAGTTATTCTCTTCTATCATAATTTTTGGCTTTATATTCAATTATGATTCTAGACTGCAATTCTAGGGGTGTAGAATATTATTTTACTAAGGCCTAAAAGATAACTTTTAATTATAACTTTGAAGGTTATTAGTTTTATTAACTTAAGGCCTTAGTAAAATAATATGAAGTTTGATGTACAAATTAGCCCTAGCATTGAAATTGTTGTTGTTATGGGTAAAATTATTTTTGATTTGTTGTTTTTAATATCTACTGATCATGAATTTTCAGTATGTGATATAATGATTGCTGAGAATCTAATTCGTATATAGTAGTATAGTGTAATTGTTGTGAATGTTACTATTAGGAATATTATTGCAGTTATGTTGTTATCAACTAATGATTGAATTACAATTCATTTTGGTAGGAACCCTAGTATTGGTGGAAGTCCACCTAGTGATAGAAGTGATAATATTATTATGAATTTTACTTCTGTTTTTATATTTCCTGACAAATAGACTTGATTTAAGAAGAATAAATTTATGTTTCTGAATACTAGAACTATTACCGTATTTAATAGAAGGTAAATGTAAAAATACATTTCTCATGTGTTTTCTCTGATAATTATTGATCTGATTATCCATCCCAGGTGTCTAATTGATGAATATGCTATAATTTGACGTAGTGATGTTTGATTTAATCCTCCTATTGCTCCAATAATAATTCTTGCTATGATTACTGAAAATGTAAATGTTCCTATTTTGATGCAATATGATAGTGTTATTATTGGAGCGATTTTTTGTCATGTTAATAGGATTAAACAATTTATTCATCTAGATGATCCTATAACTTCTGGTAATCAGAAGTGAAATGGAGCTGCACCTATTTTTAATATTATTCTAGACATGATTATTATTGAAGGAATATTTTCCTTTTCTCATCATACTGTATATTTTATTTGAATCAGCAAAATTGAAATTAATAATATTGTAGATGCTATTGCTTGAATAATGAAATATTTAATTGCTGATTCATTAATTATTATGTTTTTATTATTTGTTAATAATGGAATAATGGAAAGTAAGTTGATCTCTAGTCCTATTCAAATCCCTAATCAGGAATTTGATGAAATGGACAGGATCGTTCCTATCATCAATGATGATAGGAAAAGAAGTTTTATAGAGTTGTTGTACATTAAAAAGGGGAGGATTTATGCCTCCATGAATGGGGTATGAACCCATTAGCTTAAATTTAGCTTACCTTTTTATATAGAGGTGTAAGATGCACATTAGTTTTTGATACTAAAGGCGATAGTTTAATTCTATCTTATATAATGAGAGTAATTTTTTTTACTTTATTTACCCTATCAAGGTAATCCTTTAATCAGGCATCTCATT